GAATCAATTGGATGTCCGAGTCGGGCCTATATGACGATCAATAAAAATACTCTAAAACTGCACCTTTGTCATATATTCCATACATAAGACTAGATAGATATCATATTCCTAGAATATAATTCACTTTGAAGATGCCTTGGTGGTGAAATGGTAGACACGCGAGACTCAAAATCTCGTGCTAAATAGCGTGGAGGTTCGAGTCCTCTTCAAGGCATAATATTGAGATCTCTTATTGAATAGGAATAAGTTCGCCAGCAGATCACGAAGTTTTGGTTATCTTATCTATCTAATGAATGGAGAGTCCATTTTTCTGTACTTATTGGTCGTGAATATCTGAATAGGACAAACCATCCCGTGGATCTCTTTGTTTGCTTCAGAACAAAACAATTAGAGTTAGGCTCGGTCAACGGGAATCTGTATTATCTATATTAGGGGATCCTTTCAATTGAAAGATCCCCATATCGACTTGAGATGACGAGAAAGAAAGTATCTATTTTATTTAGTTATTCAGTTAAACCAATCATTCGTTATTGGAACAGATAGTAACAACCATCTCCTCCGGGAAAAGCCATCTTTTTCTCAACAATGTCTTTGTAATTTGAGCCAATAGGGTTCCATTAGATAGGAACAGATTTGATAAATATTGATAACTCTCGGATAGAGTATTAGAACGAAACAATTCATTTGATAATGAACTATTGGTTCTAAACTGTCTCTGTCGATCAATCAACAATTCGAAATTCTGTTCTGGCATATTCTTCCTAAACCAGCGTTTATTTAGATATTTCCAATAAATTTTTTTTGTTTGGCAAGTCAAAAGTCTATTTGACATCTCCTCATCTGTAAGCAATTCTCGATGTGAAAACACAGATACAAAAGGATCATCTTGGAATAGCAAAAAGAGTGGATCCGCGGGGTCCCAAATGAATTGGCTTATTCGAAAAACGCCTTGTTCTTTGAAAGATCTATTTTGTGTCTGGTACTCCATGGTTCCATCCTCCAAGAACTCCGAATCATTCTCTTTAAGCTCACCCTCTTCATCATAAATGATCTGCTTGTCCCAAAATGACCTTTCCCAATAGGGAAATCCGAATTCATTGGACCTTTCGATCCAATCATCAAATAGAAATTCCCAAGGGCGCCATATTCTAGGAGCCCAAACTATGTGATTGAATAAATCCTCCTCTAGCGGGTCGGGGCCTCCTTCCCCTTCTTCGAACCCCGATTCATATTTTTCATAGAGAAATCTATGATCAAGGATAGAACGAGATCCATTTTGAATCATATTTATGGGATTCCTTGGTTCGGGCCTAAGAAGAAATGTTACTCCATCATTATCAAACGGACTTCCTGTCTGTGAGGATCCCAGCAGAGCACCTTCTACTTCTAATAGGCCATGAACTAGATCAGAATCATTATAAAGGAGTCTATAAGAAGTGATCCCATCATTTTTTTCATTAGGTCCGGTTAGAGACCAAAGGTTTTGAGCAACGGATCCGGCAGAACAACTCAAAAGATAAAGAAGTATCGTTAATTTCTTCATGCTTGTTCCAAGTTCCAAGTACCATTTGTACAAATCAGAATCCCCCACGTTACATGATTTCTTCTTCATATAGATAGATATAGGATCTATGGAAAAATTACTTAGAAGTAGATTTTGTGAAACAGCCCTTCCTATCTGATAGAAAAGTATACCATGATCCTGAACCGATCTTATCTGAGATCTAAAATCCCAAGTTTGTCTATGAAGAGCGAATCTAATTATATTCGTGTCTATAATGGATTTTTTTTGTATAATACTAATCGATAGCGCCTCATTGGTAAGTGCTACAAGATCTCGTACATTAGAACCCAGAGTTATGGACCCGCATCCATTAGTATCGAATATTTTCTTTTCCAAGTGAAAACCCCGCGTACGAGCAAGACTGAAAAAGTGCTTTCTTTGTTGTGGAATAAGAAGCCTTCGTATTTTAATACACGTATTTAATTTATTCGGAGCTATTAGAGCGGGATCCACTTTTTGGGGAATATGAGTCGAAGCAATAACAAGAATATTTCTAGTAGAAGATTTTTCAGAATCTCTGGAAAGAGAGTTCACTAATAGATTCGACTCATTCCCATCCAGATCATGAATGTTCGGAATCCAAATTATGCAAGGAGACATTGCTTTTGCTAATTCGAATTGAAGCGTGATAAAAAATAGGTCTATTTCCGGTATGATATCCTCAGGTATCGGATAGTCCATACTTAGAAACTCCAAATGGCTATCATAGTTACGGTCGAGATAGTCACTATCATACCTATCCAAATTATAGCCACTATCCTCGTTCCTAGGTAAAAGACTGTAAATGGTACCCTCTCTCTCATCAAAAAGATCATCATCATCATCATCAAAAAGATCATTAATATCAAAACCTTTAGGATAGTTATCCAGGAACTTGTTTAGAGATACTGTAATGAAAGGAACATAGGAGTTTGTCGCTAGATATTTGACTAAATAGGATCGTCCAGTTCCTATAGAACCTATCACTAAAATACCCCTAGGAGGGGATACAGCTAAGCGGAGCGAAAAGGGTTTTCCATGAGATGGGAAATCCAAACCATTAGCCCCACACGGGGTTTCTGAATAAGTCATTGTCTGATAATGAGCGAGGAATATCCGTCTTTCTGCTAAGCAGGATGTATTGAACTCATAATTTAGTAGATATTTTTTATGAATGTCAATTAAATTTCGTAAGTAAATTGTTCCCGGTTGCTCAATCATTTGATAACCAGAGTTATTCTTTGATAAACGATCACTATTAGTCAGACTCAATAAAATTTGATCAATCCTTTTTTCTGTCGTTAAGGTAGAGAACTGAACCATGAATTCCCTTTCTTTATCAGCAATGAAATTACTGTTCAAGATCCAGGATTCTATTTTATCATCAATCCAATCACTATTCACATTTTTTCTTTTTCTTATGAAGGTATAGATCGCTTTACTTGTAGGACTTAAATGTCTAGTATTTCTCAAAAACGCGATTCGATTGATGGGATTTGGTATAATCCTTATGAGATCGATGAGATTCAAATCTTTCTTCTTCGAACGTATGGATTTGACCCCATAAGCGGGACCACCACCCCTTGGCATGTTGCCAGCAGAAGCCGAAACTCGTCTTTCTTCTAGAAAATTTCCTAATTGTTTCAGAGCAACGAGAAACATATCCTTTAACCCGAAAGAATTCAGTTCTGATATAGGATACCTATCCAGAAGTTTTTCCAACTCAATCATGTATGATGGAATCATCAAAGATTTGACTTCTTCGAACTCTGTCTGTAACTCATTAGAGAATCGAGAAACAAAGAAAAGATGTGTCTGAACGAGATATCCGGTAACAAGAAGAAGGATAAGGATTAAAACGAAGAACTCCCTCAGATGTGTCGATATCAATGGTGACTCATTTTCCAAAATATCTTCGCACACGTGCACAAGAAAATTATGTAAACACTTACTCGAAATCTCACTTATAGGATTCCGTGGTGAAAGACACAATTTTTCCCGAAGAATTCGCTTGGATCCATCCCTAATATCATGAAAAATGGATACAAATTGTTGAAATTTAGGACTCCTACGTAGTATCGCCAATAGGTCTAAAAAAGTATCTAAAAATATTAAATTTAGATATTCGTGTCCTGTCCGGGTAAGTAACAATTGTATTATATATGGTTGGAATTGCTTCAATTTTGAGAGAGTTGAAAAAACACTATTTCTTTGATAGTTTCTATACATCGGCCCTTTTTCAAAGCATTTTGTTAAACAAGGACTGTGTTTTTTCGTCTTTTCGGATCGTAAATATTTCTCAGAAAAATCTTTTCGTAAATATTTCTCAGATTTCTCAGAATATTGAGTATGAATCCAATATCGATGACAATTATAAAACAAATCCATCATCTTTGACTTTAATAATAAGTATTTGAAATACTTCTTCTTCCCTTCTAAAAAAGCCATTGCAGTTGAATAATCCATTGCAGTAATATCATACTCAGTACGAACATACTTAATAAAATCATACTTCCAGGACCTTCCCGCATATTGATTATTTAAGCGAGGTGCTTCTAGGCGCACCTGGAACTGAAATTTGAAAGACTCATGTTTCTTCCCTTCTGAATCAATACGAACATCCTTAACAAACTTCCAGGACCTTCCCGTAGGAACGAATCGAAGTCGTTGTGCTTTTAAAAAAGAGGATATCAATGAACTTCTATGAAATGGTTTCAGGGGATTCCGCCAATTCTCTTGATCGTGAGATATCATTGAGAAATCCATGTTATAAAAAGATTTCCTGCGCTTCTTCTTCTCTTCTTCTTTCTTTTTCTTCTTTCTAGTATGGAATGATATCCAATTTTGTCTCTTATTGAACAAAAATGGTGATATTGTTCCTTCATTGAAGGATAATTTTGATTTTTTAGACGTATAAAAGTCATCCAATAAGAAGGGTTTCCTTTTTTTCAAATGAACGATTTGAAGACCTATTGATTCTAACAACTGATTCCCGAGTGGATCATTCGGACGTTTCAATTCATAGATGTGGATCTCGGACCTATGAACGGGGATATTACCGAAACTCACAAAGAAAAAAGGAAGTGAGTTAGACAAAAATGGAAGAAACTTGGACAAAAAGAAATAAAGTGACTTGGACAAAAAGAAATAAAGTGACTTAGACAAGAAATAAAGTGACTTAGACAAATCTTTTTTGTCAATAACCTCAGACCAATCAATCGAATATGCAGTCATATGTAATCGATCGAACACTACTTGAAATCGATCGAACACTACTTGAAAACGGCTATTCTGCTCAGAAATGAAATGGTCCAATTGTTCCTGGAAATTCTTACTCCCATTGGACCATTTGTATTTATATGCATTTTGATCCTTATTCATAGATCTCTCGGTTTGATAAATCAAAATAAGAGGCCATTTCTTCTGGTTTTTTTTCGAATTTGAGAAATGTTGGTTG